TTGATAACTAATATAATGCATGAAAGGGTCCTTAAACAACCATAGATTGTCCTGAAAGGCCTTAGCAAAAGCTTCTACAAGTCCAAGATGTTCTAGTTTTCCATAGAAAAAGATTCGTTCAAGAAGGGTTCCAGAAGACGTTGAGCATAAATGAGAAGATTTGTTACGAAGAAAGACGAAGATGGATTCGTATTCACATAGATGAGAATTATATAGGACGAAGAAAAACCTTTGATTTATTTTTGAAAAACAAGAACTGGCTTCATTTGGAGTATTACAAATACGATACTCGTGGAGAAAGAATCTTAATAAATGTAAAGAAGAAGCGTCTTTTACCCAGTAGCGAAGAGTTTGAACCAATATTTCCAGATGGACTGGGTAGGGTATTAGTATCTCTAACACATAAATTAAATGTGAAAATTTGTCCTCTAAAAAAGGGAATATTGAATGAATTGATTGTAAATTATGAGATTTAACTATTCCTTTCCTTTCTAGCGAAGATAATAATCGGAGATAAAACGGAATTTCTACAATGACTGCAAATCCTTCTGATATCATTTGAAAATTAAAATTCTTGTTGCGCCCAAAAAAGGTATTTTGGGTAAAATCATTAGCAAAAAGAATCAAATGATTCTGTTCATACTGATACATTCGCTCAATTGCACGTTTCACAATTAGTAAGCTAAACTTATTAGAACCTGCATTTTCCAACAAAACGGATCTATTTCGATTTAAACCATGATCATGCGCAAGTGCATAAATATACTCCTGAAAGATAAGTGGATATAAGAAGTAGTGTTGTTGAGATCTATTTAGCTTTAAATATTTTTGGAATTCCTCCATTTGAAATTCTAGTTGAACTAAAGGTAGAGGATTTTGGGGGTTATCAATGAAACATAGTGCGATACAGTCAAAACGAGGTATTCGAGTAATAAACGAATAGATACCTCGGGGATACAGGTAAACTTATCAACGGATTATCTATCCTCTCTTTTCCATTTAAACGAATAAGTTCTGTTCGTTATAGGATAACAAAAGACTTAGAAATCCTTTATTTTTTCAACCTAATCGCTCTTTTGATTTTGGAATTTTTTTATCAATATACTGTTTCTTCTACACACACATTTCTATTCCATAATGGAAAATGTCAATAGTTAGGATTCATTAAAATATAAAGAATTCGTTCATGGGATAATCCCTTCCCGTATCAGGCACTAATACATTTTTAACGTCTAATTAGATCGGGTAATCGTTCAAATTAAGAACAGAAGCTCGTTGCTTTTTCCCTATAATCAATAATCATATCAATAAATAAATAAATTGAAGCCATTAGGGCTCTATATCCATTTATTCATCCGACCCAACTTGAAATTGAATTCATTTTGTTCCGTTTCAAAAAAGAACACAACGGTTTGTACCGATTCGGAAAGAATGAAATATTCTCAGAACTCTTCGTTGATCCGACATGCTATTTTTTCCATTCATTCCCTTTCAGGATCAGTCGTGGTCTTCCAAACTTTACCGATGGTATGGACGAATCCCTCGCTTCATCCAAATGTGTAAAAGATCCTAGCCGCACTTAAAAGCCGAGTACTCTACCGTTGAGTTAGCAACCCGAATAGAAAAAGTTTATGTAAATACAATCAAAAAAAAAGATAGATAAATGTCAAAATTTATAGACCACCTCTTCGTTCTTATGTTATCGACTTTTAAATAAAAACCCCTATTCTTATTATATCAAAGAGAATTCAAGGAATCCCACCATTTGAATAATATAAGGTAAAAATCAAACCGCTCGGACAAAAAGAAATTTATCTACTTATCACGATGAATTATATTTGTTCGATACACTGTTGTCAATATAAATGTTGAGAAAATAATACAATGGAAAAACAAAAAAAAAATGGAATTTATTTCAAAATTTATTTCAATACTATTAAAAAAGGGCTTGTGTTAGATTGGCACTACATAGCTGAAAAAAGTTTAGATAGAGGAATAAAAAAAGACCAAGTAGAAAAAAATATCAGATTGAATCAATAATAAGTAACTAGAATAAAAAAGTATATATATAAATATAAAAATTTATATAAGAATTACTATCCCTTTCTATTTCTTTATTTCCTTAATTAAATTTTGTTTGATTAGGACCAAGTTACTTAAAAACCTCTGCCTTTTTTAAAAGATCCCGAACAGTTCCTGTGGGCTGAGCGCCCTTTTCAAGGAAATATAGAATAGCAGGAACGTTTAAATAACTTTGATTCTTTATCGGATCATAAAAACCTACGTTCCGAAGATCTCTTCCTTCTCTTCGGGATCGAACATCAATTGCAACGATTCGATAGACGGCTCATTGGGATAGATCTAAGTAAATGAACAAGACCCCCCCTAGAAACGTATAGGAAGTTTTCTCCTCGTACGGCTCGAGAAAAAATAATTTGGAGTTTTGTCTACGTATAGAATTCTAATTTCTGGCAAAGGAGTTGATAAAATAAATTAGAATGGGATTTAACTCATTTTTTTCTTCCTCCTTCCTGAAAAAATAAAAATCATTTGTACCCATAACTCAAGTTGGATAATTCTCAAAGAGCTTAAAAGAAAAAAAATCTTTAGGCAATTTATTTAATTTTTTGAATGGTCTTTAACCCCCTCTTGCTTGTCTCATTTAATATTTATTATTATCCAGTTATTGAGACAATTGAAAAAACGGTGTTTCCTTGTTCTGGGATCCTTTTTTTTTTGTTTTAAATCAGTGGGTTTAGACATTACTTCGGTGCTTCTTAATCCTTACAAAATGGCAGCAACATACCCCTTTTGTGATTTCTTTCTATCAAATCAAAGAATCATATAAACGCTCGATTCCCGCGTGATACACTTTGAATCGAAAGATTTTTCTCAATTTCAACAAATTTTACTTTTGAATTAAAAACTTGACTGAATCGGATCCTTTCAATTTCTATATTGATATACTTACAAAGTTGTTCCAATTTATTGATTGGTATTAACCCTAGATTCTTGCCCCCTGAAAGATGAATCCATACTTTCTACCCGAGCTCCATCATGTACTATATTCATTACAACCTAACAAAAAAAGGATTCTAGTGAAAACAGAACAGATGTCGGGTCAAGAGCACCTTCATTCATAGAAAAGATGGCGGATGTAAGAATAAAAATCCACACCGGATCGTGTCCTTCAAGTCGCACGTTGCTTTCTACCACAGCGTTTCAAACGAAGTTTTACCATAACAAAAAATTCCTCTAATTTGGAACCCATATGGAATTGATTCAATTATGGAATCATGAATAGTCATTGGTTCCGTCGATACATAAACATATTAATCTATACCCTTTTTTCTTCTATACAAATTCTTCTATACAAAGATGGCAAAAATTTTTTTTAAGCAATCTTAGCAAGACCCCACCTATTATTGTATGTTATTGTATGAATGCAACACTTTAACTTTACTTTTTATTAAAAAAATTAAAATATCTGTTTCTTTTCGAATTGAACCATCAACGATTTAAAGCAGATAAATGGATTGAAAAAAAACCCCATTTTTATTTTTTTGTGTGAGATAGATAAAAAAGACCGATCGAAGGGAATATTTAAGTACTTGTTCTTTCGATTCGAATTTTATTAATAAGATAAGATGAACGAATTAGTGGTTTTTCGTACCTATGGGATAGACTGAACTACAGTCTTTATTATGGATCCGTTACATATGTAACTTGATTCGTTATTAATGAGATTCGGACATACACAGATATACATATATTTAAATGAAGACCTCCTGTTACTGTTACTTTACTAATTAAGAACTATCTATCCCATGACTCTCTGGGAATGCTGAATCAGAACAAAAATAAAAAAGGATACCTTTTGGGGAAAGGATACTCTCTAGGGACAAAGACAAACAAGTCCAGATTAGGCGCTTGCTCCTAATTTTTTAGTTTACCCAAACCCAGTCTTGTCTTAAGAGACTTAATCCCATTAATTGAATGTAATAACCCCCCTCTTGTTTAGAATAAAGAGATCCTAATAATTTGGCTACCCCATTTTTTTAAGTTTAACTTGAATGGATAAATAATAAGATATAGGATATAGGAAAGAAGTGCTCTTTCTTAGTGTAATTTAAAATAAAATGTATCGTTGAAAATTTAAAAAGATATGAGACGTAAGGTTTTTTCTTCAAATTAAGTAGCTATAAACCCCTTCAATATGAATGGAATGAACATATGATGAAAAATACGCCCATACTTTATTTTTTAATTAGTTGAATTCAACTAGGGTGTGACCTATGTTCCCATCATATCTTGATGACAAACAAATATATTTAGTAATATCTGTATGTTGTGAAAAACAAAGATATGATTCATAAAAGAATCATTCAAAATTATAAAAGAAACAAGAATGACATTCTATCCAATATTAGGCATTTAAACAGAATATTACTTTCAAAATAAACTTTTAAACTTTTACTCTGATACAATGTATCTACCTGGGACGAAAGGATTCGAACCTCCGAATACCGGGACCAAAACCCGTTGCCTTACCACTTGGCCACGCCCCATCTATATTTCCATTCTACACTAATAAAGAATAATATTAGTATTGGGTCTTGGTCAATTACAGGGCAATTTTATATATAAAATTTTTATAGAATAGATTAGATTCTTGCTAGGATTTTTACGCGTGTAGATATAGAATTCAGCCGAATTCATTGATCATTACATATAATTTAATTAAGATATTCTATGAAAGTATTATTTCTTCTATTCTCCTTTGTTTGAGAATTGGGGAATTTTTGATTGGATGGGTTCAAAGAAAAAGAAGGATTTTTGTCTACCTTACTTTACTTCATTTTCCTTATATCATTAACTCAATCAAAATGCAATTAGCTCCAAGAACAAAACGCCTGTTATGCTTAATATCTTTAGTTTGATCTGCATTTGTCTTAATTCTGCCTTTTATTCGAGTAGTCTTTTCTTCGCCAAATTGCCCG